ATTGAGTATCGAGGAGCAAAAGAATTTAGTCCGAAATACCAAATGAAAGTAGATCAGTTTTTTTTCATTCTCGAAGAAGTGCATATCTTGCCGGGATCCTCATTCATAATGGTCCGGAACAATAGTATCATTGGAGTAGATACACGACTCACTATAAATACAAGAAGCCGAGTAGGTGGATTAGTCCGAGTGGAGAGAAAAAAAAAATATATTGAATTGAAAATCTTTTCTGGAGATATTCATTTTCCTGGAGAGACAGATAAGATATCCAGGCACAGCGGCATTTTGATACCACCCGAAACGGAAAAACAAAATTCTACGGAATCAAAAAAATTGAAAAATTGGATTTATGTTCAACGTATCACACCTACCAAGAAAAAGTATTTTGTTTCGGTTCGACCTGTAGTCACATATGAAATAGCCGATGGGCTAAATTTAGCAACACTTTTCCCTCAGGATCTTTTGCAGGAAAAAGATAATGTCCAACTTAGAGTTGTCAATTATATCCTTTATGGAAATGGCAAGTCAATTCGCGGAATTTACCACACAAGTATTCAATTAGTTCGGACTTGCTTAGTATTGAATTGGGACTACGAACAAAATGGTTCTAGAGAAGAGGTTCATGCTTCCTGTGTTCAGGTAAGGGCAAATGATCTGATTCGCGATTTCATAAGAATTGAGTTAGTCAAGTCCGCTATTTCGTATACCGGAAAAAGGTATGATAGGGCAAGTTCTGGATTGATTCCCGATAATGGATTAGATCGCAACACTATAAATCCTTTTTATTCCAAGGCGAAGATTAAATCACTTAGCCAACATCAAGGAACTGTTGGTACGTTGTTGAATCGAACTAAGGAATGCCAATCTTTGCTAATTTTGTCATCATCCAATTGTTCTCGAATTGGTCCATTCAATAGTTCGAAATATAATAATGTGACAAAAGAATCCGATCCCATAATCCAAATTAGGGATTTATTAGGTCCCTTAGGAACGATTGTACCTAAAAAATCTAATTTTTATTCAGCTTACCATTTAATAACTCATAATCTGATCTTGTTAAAGAAATATTTGCTACTTGACAATTTAAAAGAGACTTTCCAAGTACTTCAAGTAATTAAATATTTTTTAATAGATGAAAAGAGGAGGATTTATAATCCTGATCCATGCAGTAACATCATTTTGAACCCATTCCATTTGAATTGGTGCTTTCTCCATCACAATTATTGGGAAGAGACATCAACAATAATTAGCCTTGGACAATTTATTTGTGAAAATGTATGTCTATTTAAATACGAACCACACGTAACCAAATCTGGTCAAATTTTAATTGTTAATGTTGACTCCTTAATTATAAGATCAGCTAAGCCTTATTTGGCCACTCCAGGAGCAACTGTTCATGGTCATTATGGGGAAATCCTTTACGAAGGAGATACATTAGTTACATTTATATATGAAAAATCGAGATCTGGTGACATAACACAAGGTCTTCCAAAAGTGGAACAAATCTTAGAAGTGCGTTCGATTGATTCAATATCGATGAACCTCGAAAGGAGAATTGAAGGTTGGAACGAACGTATACCAAGAATTCTTGGGATCCCCTGGGGGTTCTTAATTGGAGCTGAGCTAACCATAGCCCAAAGTCGTATCTCTTTGGTTAATAAGATCCAAAAGGTTTATCGATCCCAGGGAGTACAGATACATAATAGACATATAGAGATTATTGTACGTCAAGTAACATCAAAAGTGTTGGTTTCAGAAGATGGAATGTCTAATGTTTTTTCACCTGGAGAATTAATCGGATTGTTGCGAGCGGAACGAGCAGGGCGTGCTTTGAACGAATCGATCTGTTATCGGGCAATCTTGTTGGGAATAACAAGAGCGTCTCTGAATACTCAAAGTTTCATATCCGAAGCAAGTTTTCAAGAAACCGCTCGAGTTTTAGCAAAAGCTGCTTTACGAGGTCGTATTGATTGGTTGAAAGGCCTGAAAGAAAACGTTGTTCTAGGGGGGATTATACCTGTTGGTACTGGATTCCAAAAATTTGTGCATCGTTCAAGGCAAGATAAGAACATTTATTTGGAAATCAAAAGAAAAAATCTCTTCGAGTTGGAAATGAAAGATATTTTGTTACACCATAGAGAATTATTTTGTTCTTACGTGACAAACAATTTCCATGAGACAAATTTCCATGAAACATCAGAAAAATCATTTATGCGATTTAATGATTCCTAAGAGTGGATTCACTTTTACTTTAACTAGCTTTTAACTATACTGGACTGGTCTGATTATTTTTTTGATTTGGTAATAAATAAAAATAAATAAAATAAGTAATAAAAAAATGAATGGTTTGTGCCGTGTATCAATGGTCAATCCCCGGTAGAAGGTTCCATCGGAACAATTATTTATTTCAAGGTACCTCGTCTCTTTGTTAATAATAAAAAAAACAAAAAGGAAGTGTGGGAAAAAATGACAAGAAGATATTGGAACATCAATTTGGAAGAGATGATGGAAGCAGGAGTTCATTTTGGTCATGGTACTAAGAAATGGAATCCTAGAATGGCCCCTTACATCTCGGCAAAGCGTAAAGGTATTCATATTACAAATCTCGCTAGAACTGCTCGTTTTTTATCAGAAGCCTGTGATTTAGTTTTTGATGCAGCAAGTAGGGGAAAAAGCTTCTTAATCGTTGGTACCAAAAATAAAGCAGCGGATTCAGTAGCATCAGCTGCAATAAGGGCTCGATGTCATTATGTTAATAAAAAATGGCTCGGTGGTATGTTAACGAATTGGTCTACTACGGAAACGAGACTTTCTAAGTTCAGGGACTTAAGAGCAGAAGAAAAGATGGGGAAACTCAACCGTCTCCCTAAAAGGGATGCAGCAATGTTGAAGAGAAAATTATATACCTTGCAAACATATCTCGGTGGGATCAAATATATGACGGGATTGCCTGATATTGTGATCATCGTTGATCAGCAAGAAGAATATACAGCTCTTCGAGAATGTGCTATTTTGGGGATTCCGACGATTTGTTTAATCGATACAAATTGTGACCCAGATCTCGCAGATATTTCGATTCCAGCCAACGATGACGCTATAGCTTCAATTCGATTGATTCTTAACAAATTAGTATCCGCAATTTGTGAAGGCCGTTCTAGCTATATAAGAAATCGTTGATTAAGAATAATAAGAATTAAGAATTATAAGATTATTTAATTATTGGGCAACTCCATAGATTTTTTGGATCGGTTACAATTTTTGCATTTTAAAAAAGAGATAAAAAAAGAACTGGGGATATTGATATATATATTATGATGTTATGTGATTTCTTGGTATCCTAAATATACGATTAATGATTCACGTTGGTGATTTGAGAAAGAAATGATTGAATCAAAATAATTCCTTTTTTTGAAGTTCAATTTCTATCAGAGGACAATATGAATGTTATACCATGTTCCATTAAAACACTCAAGGGGTTATACGATATATCGGGTGTAGAAGTAGGCCAACATCTCTATTGGCAAATAGGAGGTTTACAAATCCATGCCCAAGTACTTATCACTTCTTGGGTCGTAATTGCTATCTTATTAGGTTCAGTCATCATAGCTGTTCGTAATCCACAAACTATTCCGACCGACGGTCAGAATTTCTTCGAATATGTCCTTGAATTTATTCGAGACTTGAGCAAAACCCAAATTGGAGAAGAATATGGTCCTTGGGTTCCTTTTATTGGAACTATGTTCCTATTTATTTTTGTTTCTAATTGGTCAGGTGCTCTTTTACCTTGGAAAATCATACAGTTACCTCATGGGGAGTTAGCTGCGCCCACGAATGATATAAATACTACTGTTGCTTTAGCTTTACTCACGTCAGCGGCATATTTTTATGCGGGTTTTACTAAAAAAGGATTGGGTTATTTCGAGAAATACATTAAACCAACTCCAATACTTTTACCAATTAACATCTTAGAAGATTTCACAAAACCTTTATCTCTGAGTTTTCGACTTTTCGGGAATATATTGGCTGATGAATTAGTAGTTGTTGTTCTTGTTTCTTTAGTCCCTTTAGTAGTTCCTATACCTGTTATGTTTCTTGGATTATTTACAAGTGGTATTCAAGCTCTTATTTTTGCAACGTTAGCCGCGGCTTATATAGGCGAATCCATGGAGGGTCATCATTGACTAGTTTTCGAAATAGTATTTTTTTTTAGCTTATCCCAATTCATGCATGATTCAAGATAATTTGCTTGGTTGGAGAACATAATAGATATTAATACGTATTAATATACGACTTCGAATCGTAGAAAAGAAGATGGACGATGTTGCGAAATAAAAAAAGATGGTTTGGGGGGTCACACTGAGTGTATGTAATGTCTATAAGTCCGGCCACTTTTTATGTGGGTTTCGAGGAATGATTCCAGAATCTGATTCCATATAAAGTTTACGTTATAGAAGAAACAAATGTATATGTAATACAAATGTATATGTAATATTAGATATTCACTTGTTATAGAGTCCCTATTCCCTATAGAGTCCCTATTCCCTATATATAAGATATAAGCCCTTATACTTTACTTATAATACTTTACTTATATCAACACTTCTATCAACTTATACTATATATAATTACTATATATATAATACTTAATATCAATATTAATAATATCCATATTAATATTGATATTATATATTGATATATATATATATATTCATATACATATAGATATTAGATATCCATTACATATATTGATTTGATTGCTGTTTACTACATTTAGATGGATTCCCATATAAGTCCTTTTTTTTGTCTGTGATTGTGAATTGGCTGAAAAAACAGATGAATTCAAAGATCTAGAAGGGTAAAGAACTAAAAATTGAATGAAGGAATAGTTGGAAAGAAATGCAATAACTAGACTGGAATTATATGTCTAGGGATTTACAAAAAGTGTATAAATTAAAAACTAGATATCAAAGTAGTTCTGACGATTCATCAATATTATCATTTCAATTCGTCGTTTTTTATTATTTCGATCCAATACATCTTAATGATAAAATAAAAGTAATAATTCATTGGTTGATTGTATCATTAACCATTTCTTTTTTTTTTTTTTTTGATGCGAGGAACTTACCATGAATCCACTGATTTCTGCCGCTTCTGTTATTGCTGCTGGATTGGCTGTAGGGCTTGCTTCTATTGGACCTGGAGTTGGTCAAGGTACTGCTGCAGGCCAAGCTGTAGAAGGTATTGCGAGACAACCAGAAGCAGAGGGTAAAATACGAGGTACTTTATTGCTGAGTCTAGCTTTTATGGAAGCTTTAACAATTTATGGACTGGTCGTGGCATTAGCACTTTTATTTGCGAATCCTTTTGTTTAATCCTAGAAATGTAAAAAGTCTCTTAGATTACATACTTTATTTTCTTATTTTATTAACTTTTAATTGCCGTTTGCTTCTTCAAATTATCTTCTTCAAATTATATCAACACTTTACTCTTACAATTACTTATTTGTTGAGACCCAGGAAGGACTGATTTGAGGATGAAGAATTACCGGATCCGTTCGTTTTCTTCCTTCCCGTCCTTAGCTTAGTATAATGGAAACTTTTTTCCTTTTATTTTAGGAAACATTTCAACAAACGATATTTTTCTCAATTGAAATGAGACCTAAGACCTAACCTAAATGAAATTACTAGATTAAATTTATTCCCATTAAAAAAGGGAAATTCAATTAATAAAAAAATCGATCAAAAAAGAAAGGGGCGAGCAAAGTGATAGAAAAAGAACTTTGTTCTTTGTTAGTCCTATCTATAAGAGGAGAGCATATGAAAAATGTAACCGATTCTTTCGTTTTCTTGGGCCACTGGCCATCCGCCGGGAGTTTCGGGTTTAATACCGATATTTTAGCAACAAATCTAATAAATCTAAGTGTAGTAATTGGTGTATTGATTTTTTTTGGAAAGGGAGTGTGTGCGAGTTGTGTATTTCAAGAATAGGTTGGATCCATCCGACTGCACTTTATTTATAGTATTTTTAGGATAAAGAAGAAAAAAGGTGCACGATCTCGACGAATTACTTCTGAATAAATTAAGAAATCATATGTAAGAACCATAGCATTTCGTAACTCATTGGTAAATCAACTTTGATTCTCTATAACCAATAATGCGAGACCATTAACATGGTTAAAACTAAACTGTTTGAAGTCCAGGCAAAACATGGTATTCTTTCTACGACTACATTAGTACTGAAATTAGTACCGAAATGGTTTAAAAACGAATAGGTGGTAATTTATCTGATATAGAACACTCATATCAATAAAATGATTTAAACCATTTACTAGAAAATGGGCACTTGCCCTTTTTATCTTATCCAATGCCGAATCGACGACCTATGTATAAAAAAAGCGGAATTTTTTGGATTTGACGAAAAAATATCAAAATTCGAAATTTGTATTTGAAACTAATTTCATTAAATGAATTTTGAATTAAATAAAGATAAAGAAGAAATACAAATAAAGAAACAACTTTGCTGACAATTATAGATTTTTGTCTGGTCGGAAGAGTCCTCCTAATAATTATTCTGGTCTTGTATCAATTTCGACATCCTTGAATACAAACAGAAAAGAAAAGAGAGGGTAGGCTCATTACATTAAAAAAAGATATGGGAATACCCATAAAAAATCAAATAAATAATTGAGCGTGAGAGCCAAATGAATCGAAAGATTCATGTTTGGTTCGGGAAGAGATCATGAAAGTTGTGAAATTAATGGTAAGATAATCTACTTTCATTAAAAGATTTATTAGATAATCGAAAACAGAGGATCTTGAGTGCTATTCGAAATTCGGAAGAATTACGTAGAGGGGCCATTGAACAACTCGAAAAAGCCCGGGTTCGCTTACGGAAAGTGGAACTAGAAGCAGATGAGTATCGAATGAATGGATACTCTGAGATAGAACGAGAAAAAGAAAATTTGATTAAAGCCACTTGTGATAGTTTGGAACGATTAGAAAATTACAAAAATGAAACCCTTCATTTTGAAAAACAAAGAGCAATGAATCAGGTCCGACAACGAGTTTTCCAACAAGCCTTACAAGGAGCTCTAGGAACTCTGAACAGTTGTTTGAATATGAATACCGAGTTACATTTCCGCACTATCCGTGCGAATATTGGCATTCTCGGGGCCATGGAAGAAATAACCGATTAGCCCTTCAACTTTTATTAAAATTTTTAATTTAGGCATTATTTTTTTTCCCTTTGCTTCCGAAAATAAAGAAATACTAATGGTAACCCTTCGAGCCGACGAAATAAGTAATATTATCCGTGAACGTATTGAACAATATAGTAGAGAAGTCAAGATTGTGAATACTGGTACCGTACTTCAAGTAGGCGACGGCATTGCTCGTATTCATGGTCTTGATGAAGTAATGGCAGGTGAATTAGTAGAATTTGAAGAGGGTACAATAGGCATTGCTCTTAATTTGGAATCAAATAATGTTGGCGTTGTATTAA